CGTATTTTCTTCCCTTTTATGATACACGCATCCTTCTCATCCTTCTCATAATGAATAGAGAGCGGGTAGCGGGAATCGAACCCGCATCGTTAGCTTGGAAGGCTATGGGTTATAGTCGACGTCAATTCATTATTTTTAACGTCTCTAATTCAAAACCGAACATGAAACTTTTATTTCATTCGGCTCCTTTATGGAAGATGGCTGGATTCCATAATCTAAGCCATAAACGAACTAAAAGAAGTTGCTTCATAAGATCTATGTCCGCTTTTCTGTCTGAATGTATACCAAACAAATTGCTTTCTAGATGATCCCTCTAGAAGACGAGGGGTATTTTGAAAAGTCCTTCTAGTTACTTCGTTCTCTATTTCTCCTTGCGTGAATCTTGAGGAAAGAAATTTTTGTTTCCACCCGAGCTGAAATAAAATGTCGATAACTTTAGTAAACCAAAGTCGTCCTTTATTAGCTATTGTGCTTCAACCTCTTCAAATGAAAAAATTGAAGATCTAGTTACGATTAGAAGTACACTTTTGTATCTTCCTCCATGGATTCTTTACTTAATACTCATTCAATTGTTAAGTCTTGATACAGCGCAAAAAAATTATGCTTCGCGATTCCCTACTCCAATGTGAAAATTGATAATGGACTTTTGGGTACAAATCACGAAAATGTATATGATTCCTCAAATCGCTTATTGAGAGGTAAAGGATTCAATCCTTTCTAAGAAATAAAGTTTTTAATCGGAACGGAATATGAATAAAACCTAACGACCCCTTAACTATTTCAGTTGTTAATAGAACGAATCACACTTTTACCACTAAACTATACCCGCTACATTGTGATTATTGTATATGAATGGACCATTTGTCGAACAAGAACATTACTCTATGTAATAATATAATAAATAAAGATAGGATTAAGGACAAAATCCTAAATGAAATTGGAAATGAGAGTGCTCGGGTCTTTTCCTGGAGAAACTTAATGAGATAAGAAAAGGAGGGCCTTTTGACCTTGAAAAAATGTGTGTTCTTGAGGGGTTATTTAGTAGAAGACCTGCCCCAAAAGAACTATATAGCATAACAAGAAATGGCCTGGCTAGGTACCGACCCGGCCAGGTGGGGGAATCAAATAAAGGACGGACCCTTCGGATCGGATGAAATAAAATTCAAAGGGTACTCTTTAACGTACCAACTTCACTCTTTTTTTTTTTTCTATTTTTGAAATACTTTTTCTTTACTTCAGGGGTAACATAGTCATTATCCTTTGTTAATTGGGAGAGATGGCTGAGTGGACTAAAGCGGCTGATTGCTAATCCGTTGTACGACTTCTTCGTACCGAGGGTTCGAATCCCTCTCTTTCCGTTTCTTCCGACGGCTTACTATTTTCTTTCGACTTCAAATTCAAAAAAAAAATCTTGAGACCCCCTTTTTTTTTTATTTTCTCTTTTATCATAGTTCACTATCTGTAATAGAGAAACTCATAAGAAAATGAATAAATCAAACAACAAGAAATCCTTTCTTTTTTTATTCCTCACGCCCTGGATTACGCCCTGGATCATTCGATAGGAATCCGAAGATAAAGAGAGAAACAAAAAATATCACTACTGTGTAAACGAAGAGTTTAAGAGTAAGCATTATACAATCTCCAGGATAAGATCCTATTTTTTGGAAAAGGAGAATAGATTATCTATTTTTATACCCCATATTCTAGGTTTGACACCAAACCAATAGATGAAGTGGTTTAGAGATAAATCAAAAAAGAAAAAACCTAATATCTTTTCGGTATCCAAATTCTCTGTCATATCTACAGTTACTGTGGGGGGATTTACTAGTTTCTTGTTCACTGGAAGGTGAAGAAGGGCAAAACGAGGAAATGAGATGATTCAGATTCATCGCGCCTATTCAAGAATTTCCATGTTTGAATCGAGGGTTCATATCATAATGTAAGAGATCCGATCTTTTTTCAATTGTTAGTTTTTTTTTTATTGATTAAATCATGAATCTTTGTAGGACAGTATTAAATAAAGATCTCATCGAAAACTTACAGCAGCTTGCCAAACAAAGGCTAAGAGAAAAAAGAGCACAGGGATGACTGGCATAAAATCTACGATTGGATTAAGAAAAGCGTAAGACTCGGGTAACTTAGCAAAGAAAAAACTACTCGAATGAAGGGCAGAATTAAGACAGCTACAGATAAAACTAAAGATATTAAGCATAACAAACATTTCATTCTTGGAGATAATTGTATTTGATTGAGTTTTGAGTTATTGATTAAGGGATAAACGGGGAAAATGAACAAAAGAATCCTGCTTTTTTTACGTACTCAATCAAAAACCCCTCAATTCTCGCACGAAAATAGAAGGAAGCATACTTTCATACAATATCTTAATTGAATTCTATCTAATGATCAATAAATTCAGTGGAATTCTCTAACTAGTTGTGTGAAATCCTAGTACCAATCTAACAGATTCCATAGAGGTTTTTATTGATTGTGATTTGACAATTCATTAAAATTATTCAATAATATTAAATTGATTGAAAAAAAAAAGAAACAACTCTAGAAGTTGTGGATGTGGGATGGATGTGGGGCGTGGCCGAGTGGTAAGGCGCCGGGTCTTGTTCCCGGAATATCGAAGGTTCGAAACCTTTCGTCCCAGTACATCCCACACTTTTCTTTCTTCTAGTTACTAGTTCGAAGAAAGAGAACTTTTTCCTCTGTGCCTATAAAGGATGGAATCCGTATGTGGTCAATGTGTAGTGGGGCGTGGCCAAGTGGTAAGGCAACGGGTTTTGATCTCGTTATTCGAAGGTTCGAATCCTTCCGCTCCAAGGTATTCTATACCTTATGTAGAATACCAATTAGTAATTGATAAAAGTCAATATCAATTACTATACTTTCGATTCAGCCAATGACTATTCATGATTCCATATTGAATCAATTCCAGACGGGTTCTAAAGGAAAGCAGTTTTATGGTGAAACTTCGTTTAAAACGATGCGGTCGGAAGCAACGTGCGACTTGAAGGACATGATGAACTATGGATTCTTAACACCCATCATTTTCTTTCTTTTTTGAAGATTCTAGTTCGAGTATAGAAGGTGCTCTGAACTCGACATACAAAATTTGTTTTTTATTTCCACTTTCCACGAACCCTTTTTTCGTTTTCGTGAACGTGTAAGTAATTAATTAAATAGGATACAATGGAGCTCGAGAAGAAATGATTGAGTCATTTCTCAGAGGTAGGGATCTATGGCTCACAGCAATTAATAGACGAACTTCGTGACTCTTATTTCTTATTTAATAAGAAAGAAATGGAAACAATCCAATTCCAGCAAGAGGTTTAAGTGTATCGAATCGAGGGGAATCAACCATTCGTATGATTCTTTAAAGAGAAAGAAATCACAAAAGGGATGTTGCTACCCTTTTGGTATGATTACGGATCACCGAAGTAATGTTTAAGCCTAACGATTCAAAAAAAAAAAGTGAAAATATCATGTAACAAGAAAACGCCATTTTCAATTGTCTCAACAATTTCATTTTCATAAAAAAAGGAAAATTGATTCTAAACGAGACAAAAAGGGAGTTAAAGAGAGCTCAATAAATGAATGAACCTTAGGACCTTTTCACTCTTTCTTTGGGTAAGAATGATCCAACAACCTGAGCTATAAAAAAAATGATTTTTTGATGAATTGGGGTTCTCACTTGATTTTCGAATCGATAGATCACCCTTCGAATCATTCTTTCTCGAGCCGTACGAGGAGAAAACCTCCCTTACGTTTCTAAGGGGGGCTGTAGTCATCTACAGCTATCCCAATGGGCCATCTATCGAATCGTTGCAATTGATGTTCGATCCCGAAGAGATGGAAGGGCTCTTTGTAAAGTGGGTCTTTACGACCCGATCAATAATCAAACTTCTTTAAATCTTCCTGCTATTTTTCATTTCATTGAAAAAGGAGCTGAGCCTACGAGAACCGTTTATAATATCTTAAAGAAAGCAAAAATTTTTCAAGAACTTTCAGGATTTTTTTTTAATCCGAATCCTCTTTTTTTGTTCTACGAACAAGGAAGCTATAAGTAATGCAACTATAAATCTCATGGAGAGTTCGATCCTGGCTCAGGATGAACGCTGGCGGCATGCTTAACACATGCAAGTCGGACGGGAAGTGGTGTTTCCAGTGGCGGATGAGTAGGGCAGAGGCCTACTATTTCTTCATCTAGGATCTGACTTAATACTTAATATAATAACCCCCCAAAAAATAGAAAATATAGGAGGTAAAATCAATATGATTCTAGATGATTCTAGTCATTTTTTATGCGGTGCAGCAGCATTAGTTTGGATCACAAGTTGAAACCGTATCTAGGATACGACTTATTACTTAATATAATATAGATAGTAATATTAACAAAAAAAAAATCTAAAATATAGGAGGTAGAATCAAAATGATTCTAGTCATTTTTTATGTGGTGCAGCAAGCCCGCATTAGTTTGGATCACAAGTTGAAACCGTATAAAGAGGTTATTTTGATTATACTTATTATAATCAAAATGATAATTCGAATTTGGTACTTCTATATAAAAAGGTTTATAGAATTGATTTTCAAGTATTTTCTTAATATAGAAGCTTGGAAAATATTTCTCGGTTGGAAGTACCTTTTACTGGTTTGGAGGCTATTTGAAAAATCGATATTCAACCTATCTATGTGGGTGGCGATCTCCCAGTATCTTTCGAAAAAAGAAAATTGGGTAGAAATACTCATAATTTGTGTCGATCGAATTATCCAACTATATCTATATCTGGATAAGCATTATTCGATCGAGTATAAGTACGTGCTCTGTTTTGGAGGTGTAATAATGATGAAGTGGTTTAATCTGCTAAGTCCTTGGTATTACCCACAACCGCAGAACGTGACTTATGTTTCGAACAAAACGACAGATAGAGCCGGCAACACTACCCTCGAGGTCATACACTATGACCAAAGGGGGAACATGACTGTGGAATTGGAAAAATACGACCGAAGGGGGAACAGGATCCTATATGATAGGAAAAGAAAAAAAACCAAACCTTGGTGGAAACGAATTTTTTAATTCGTTCAAAAACTAGCTACGTGTGCACTGCACGTAGCTAGTGTCAATACAGCACTAGTCCTTTTTTTTTTTTCACTTTGATTTCTTTTTGATTTTGTCTAGCGTAGACTGTCTCTTGGCCCGTAGGTCCTGACACAAGGTTAGAATTCTAGCTCTTCCAGAGTGGTATCTCACTGACGGCTTGGCCCCCCGGAAGGGGGCCTTCTTCGCCCTCCACCTAAGCTGCGCAGGAAAGGCCTAAAGCCAATCCCAGGGAACAGTAAAGCTTCATAGGGTCTTTCTGTCCAGGTGCTTGTCAACGTTCATTTTATATTGACAATAGTGTATTGAATAAATAGAATTTCATTATGGTAATTTTCAATTAAGTAAATCTATTTCTCTCCGAATTCTAATTCTAGATGGGGTTTGCAATCTCTTTATTTTTATTATGATTCATCTATACACTCGGGTTGCTAACTCAACGGTAGAGTACTCGGCTTTTAAGTGCGACTAGAATCTTTTACACATTTGGATGAAGCAACGAATTCATCCATACCATTGGTAGAGTTTGTAAGACCACGACTGATCCTGAAAGAGAAGAGAACGAATGGAAAAAACAGCATGTCGTATTAACGAATTAAGGAAGAACTCTAAGAGCACTTCATTCTTAATCCTTACCGGATCAATACAAAGTCTTCTTTGAATTCTTATATTATATTTCAATATGGGTCGAGTGAATAAATGGATAGAGCCGCAAGGATCCAATTATAGAATATAGAAAACAAAAAGCAACGAGCTTCTCTTCTTAATTCGAATGATTTCCCGATCTAATTAGACGTTAGAAATATATTAGTACCTGATTCGGGAAAAGGTTCTCCCATAACCATAAAAATAAGTGGATTCTCCATTTCTTTATTTCTTTTTTTTTTGAATCCTAATTATTAACTATCTCCACTCTTATTGAGTGGAGACGAATGTGTAGAAGAAACGGTATATTGATAAATAGAAGATAAATAGAATCAATTCTAAAATCAAAAGAGCGATCGGGTTGCAAAAATAAAGGATTTCTTATTATTTCAATATCCTAATTAAAGAACACAAACCTATTGGTTGGATGAAAAAAAAAAGAGAATCCCTTGATAAGCTTATCTATCTTCAGGGTAGATATCATTTTATGACTATCTACCTTGTTTTGACTGTATCGCACTATGTATCATTTGAGAGTCCAAGAAACCCTCGGTCTTTGGTTCAAATCTCATTTTCAATGGAAGAATTACAAGGATATTTCCAAATAGATAGATCTCGACGACAAGACTTCTTATATCCACTTCTATTTCAGGAGTCTATTTATGCGCTTGCTCATGATCATGGTTTAAATAGATCGATTCTTTCTGAACCTCTCGAAAATTTAGGTTATGACAATAAATCCAGTTCACTAATTTCAAAACGTTTAATTACTCGAATGTATCAACAGAAGCATTTGATTCTCTTTGATAATGATTTTAACCAAAATACATTTCGTGATCAGAATCAGAAGAAGCATTTTGATTCTAAAATGATATCAGAGGGTTTTTCACTCATTGTGGAAATTCCATTCCCTCTGCGATTAGTACCTTCCCTAGAAGCGAAAGAAATAGCAAAATCTCATAATTTACGATCAATTCATTCAACATTTCCCTTTTTAGAGGATAAATTATCACATTTAAATAATGCCTTAGATATACTAATACCCTACCCCATCCATTTGGAACTCTTGATTCAAACCCTTCGCTATTGGATACAGGATACCCCTGCTTTGCATTTATTACGATTCTTTCTCTACGAGTCTCAGAATTCGAATAATCTGATTACTCAAAAAAAAATCGATATTTCGCATTTTTCAAATCAGAATCAAAGATTTTTCTTGTTCCTATATAATATTCATATATATGAATGCGAATCCATATTCGTTTTTCTCCGTAAACAATCTGTTCATTTACGATCAAGATCGTATAGAGCCCTTCTTGAGCGAACACATTTTTATCGAAAAATAGACAAGTTTTTCTTCATTTTTCATAAAAATTTTCAGACCACCTTATGGTTGTTCAAGGATCCTTTCATGAATTATGTCAGATATCAAGGAAAAGCCATTCTGGCTTCAAAAGGAACACCTCTTCTGATAAAAAAATGGAAGTATTACCTTGTCAATTTTTGTCAAGGTTATTTTGACTTGTGGCCTCAACCAGATAGAATTCAAATAAACCAATTCTCCAAGCACTCCCTCGATTTTCTGGGCCATCTTTCAAGTTTACGGCTAAAGCCTTGTGTGGTAAGGAGTCAAATGTTAGAAAATTCATTTATTATAGATGTTTCTATTAATAAGTTTGATACTATAGTCCCCACAATTCCTTTGATAGGAGCATTGGCTAAAGCGAAATTTTGTAACGTATCGGGGCATCCTA